CAATGGGGGTACTATCGTGAAAAGGTTAAAACCTCGGGCTCGAGGACGTAGTTATCCGATAAAAAGACCCACCTGTCATATAATTATTGTAGTGAGGGATAGCTCTAAAAAGAAAACGGATCAGGATATATATTTAGAAACAAAGGATCAATGGAAAGATCCTATAATAGAGAGATATTTGGAGAAAGAGAGAGAAAAAAAAGAGAAAGAGAGAGAAGAAAAATATGGGCAAAAAAATAAATCCCCTTGGTTTCCGACTTGGTGGGGAAAACCAAAAGCATAGATCCCTTTGGTTCGCGCAACCAAAAAATTATTCCATAGGTCTCCAGGAAGATGAAAAAATACGAGATTGTATCAAGAATTATGTACAAAAAAATAGGAGAATATCCTCGGGTTTCGAAGGAATTGCACATATAGAGATTCAAAAAAAAATCGATCTGATCCAGGTCATAATCTATATTGGATTTCCAAATTTGTTAATAGAGGGTCGAACACGAGGAATCGAAGAATTACAGATCAATGTACAAAAAGGATTTCATTCTGTGAACCGGAGACTTAACATTGCTATCACAAGAGTTGCAAAACCTTATGGACAACCTAATATTCTTGCAGAATATATAGCTCTACAATTAAAGAATAGAGTTTCCTTTCGAAAGGCAATGAAAAAAGCTATTGAATTAGCTGAACAAGCGGATACAAAAGGAATTCAAGTACAAATTGCAGGACGTATCGACGGAAAAGAAATTGCACGTGTCGAATGGATCAGAGAAGGTAGGGTTCCCCTACAAACCATTCGAGCTAAAATTGATCATTGTTCCCATACAGTTCGAACTATCTATGGGGTATTAGGCATCAAAATTTGGATATTTGTAGACGAGCAATAATGGGCCTTTCCTTGCCATTCTATCCAGTGATAGAACAAAAAACGACAAACTATTCTTTTTCCCTTCAATGAAAAATGAGCAATTCTAATTCTATAGGGTTGAATAAAAATTGGATTGATCATTTGGTAGAATTGCTATGCTTAGTGTGTGACTCGTTGGTTTTTCTTTAGAGTTGGGATTCAAAAAAAAAGGACTGGCCCCTAACTAATAACTATAGAACTTAGAACCAGCTCATTGCTTCGTATTATCGAGATCCAAGGAACCAGTCACTATATGATGTGTCAATCATATAGTTGTAGCAACTGAAATCTTTTTTCCATAAAGGAAAAATCAATCTGATTATGGATTGTGAAGCGAAAATAGAGGGATGTGGGTAAATGGAAGGACGAGAGAAAGAGAGAAGGAGAATATCAATGGTATATGATTCCAATATGTATGGTCTATTATGAATCATCTCATAAAAGGCAGTGTGATAAAGCATCAATACTGATTCGTCCATAATTAGATGAATACGGTTCATAGGAAAAATACCAATAATAAAGAGCCTCGAGTCAATAGAGACTGAGGAGATTGACTTGGGAACGAACTTGAATTGAGGAGCTCCATTGCAGAGTTCAGGCCTAGCCATTAATGGAGAAGCTATGGGAACGACGGAACCTGTGACTGCAGAAGATTCTATTGAAAACGAATCCTAATGATTCATTGGGTGGGATGGCGGAACCAACCAGGAACCAATTGATTTATTCTGAGAGGCCATGGGTTGACCCTACGAATGAAACAAATATTGAAAGAGTAAATATTCGCCCGCGAAACCCTTATTGAATTGCAAAATTTTGGCCGATTCGGTAAAGGTCAAGGATTCGTTATAAAAATAAAGCAAAGGCATTATCTTCTATATATAGAAATATACGTCTAGCTATATATACAAGATATACAGATTCCTACGTGACAGATTCAATATCAAGAAATCCCATGATTTAGTGTATTATTCAATAAATACATGTGTATCTGTAATATTATTGAATCGTTTCATTCGCGAGGAGCTGGATGAGAAGAAACTCTCATGTCCGGTTCTGTAGTAGAGATGAGGTTGAGAAACAACCATCAACTATAACCCCAAAAGAACCAGATTCCGTAAACAACATAGAGGAAGAATGAAGGGAATATCTTATCGAGGCAATCATATTTGTTTCGGTAGATATGCTCTTCAGGCACTTGAACCCGCTTGGATCACATCTAGACAAATAGAAGCAGGGCGACGAGCAATGACACGATATGCGCGCCGTGGTGGAAAAATATGGGTCCGTATATTTCCCGACAAACCCGTTACAGTAAGACCTACGGAAACCCGTATGGGTTCGGGGAAGGGATCTCCCGAATATTGGGTATCTGTTGTTAAGCCGGGTCGAATACTTTATGAAATGGGCGGAGTATCGGAAACTGTAGCCAGAGCAGCTATTAAAATAGCTGCGTGCAAAATGCCTATACGAACGCAATTCATTATTTCAGGATAGGGATGTGGAACCAAAGGGGCATTTGTGATGAAAAAAACAATCGCGGATTTCTTTATTTCTGGACAGACAATATTTCTTTCTTTTTTCCTTCGACCTTTGCATTGAAAAAACAGATTAAAAAAAAAAAATGATATGATTCAACCTCAGACCCATTTGAATGTAGCGGACAACAGCGGGGCTCGAGAATTGATGTGTATTCGAATCATAGGAGCTAGTAATCACCGATATGCTCATATTGGTGACGTTATTGTTGCTGTAATAAAAGAAGCAGTGCCCAATATGCCTCTCGAAAGATCAGAAGTGATCAGAGCTGTAATTGTACGTACATGTAAAGAACTTAGACGTGACAACGGTATGATAATACGATATGATGACAATGCAGCAGTTGTCATTGATCAAGAAGGAAATCCAAAAGGAACTCGGGTTTTTGGAGCGATCGCCCGAGAATTGAGACAGTTGAATTTCACTAAAATAGTCTCATTAGCTCCTGAGGTATTATAAATACTAGTAGATGAGACCATGATATAGTAGGGTATCTGAAATGGATCAATTAGTAGATTTTGTTTCACGCATATACTTTTAATAATTCATAAATAAAGAATCAAAAATTCACATAAAAAAAAAACGTAACATGTTGATTATATCAAAATTAGGAGGCACCAATAATTATAGTTCGTCATGGGTAGGGACACTATTGCCGATATATTAACTTCTATAAGAAATGCCGACATGGATAAAAAAGGAACAGTTCGAATAGCATCTACTAATATGACCGAAAGCGTTGTTAAAATACTTCTACGAGAAGGTTTTATTGAAAACGTTAGGAAACATCGGGAAAACAACAAATATTTCTTGGTTTCAACCCTGCGACATAGAAGAAATAGGAAAGGAACATATAGAAATATTTTAAAGCGTATCAGCCGACCCGGTCTACGAATCTATTCCAACTATCAACGAATTCCTAGGATTTTAGGTGGAATGGGGATTGTAATTCTTTCTACTTCTAGAGGTATAATGACAGATCGAGAAGCTCGACTAGAAGGAATTGGAGGAGAAGTTTTGTGTTATATATGGTGATCCTTCTGGTATCCGAAGTTGATCCGTAACTTCCTATTTGTGAAAAAGGAGAGGAAAGACGGGTTGTTTAATATCACTCCTCCTCCATTAGTTGATACTTCAAGGGGGTTACCTGGAATGAAAGAACAAAAATTGATTCATGAAGGTTTAATTACTGAATCACTTCCCAATGGTATGTTCCGGGTTCGTTTAGATAATGAAGATCTGATTCTAGGTTATGTTTCGGGGAGGATCCGACGAAGTTTTATACGGATACTACCAGGAGATAGAGTAAAAATCGAAGTAAGTCGTTATGATTCAACCAGGGGACGTATAATTTATAGACTTCGCAACAAAGATTCAAACGATTAGGTGTAGGTGGATTTTTAAACATTCCTTTCGTGGGAATACAATTCGAGGTTCAAAATTTCAAGAGACTTATTTTCTTCCAAGGAGTAGATTCGGAATTAAGGTAAGGAATAACAAATATGAAAATAAGGGCCTCTGTTCGTAAAATTTGTGAAAAATGTCGACTGATCCGTAGGCGGGGACGAATTATAGTAATTTGTTTCAATCCGAGACATAAACAGAGACAAGGGTAATCTTTCTAAAAAGAAAAAGGGATTTTCTAAAGGACCCGATGGACAAATAAAGGATCTGTTTTGATATGAAATGGATATATCCGTATATCTCTGACTCATATTTATGAGATGATAAAATATGACAAAACCTATACCAAGAATTGGTTCACGTAGGAATGGGCGTATTGGTTCACGTAAGAGTGGGCGTAGAATACCAAAAGGAGTTATTCATGTTCAAGCGAGTTTCAACAATACCATTGTGACTGTTACAGATGTACTAGGTCAGGTGGTTTCTTGGTCCTCCGCTGGTACTTGTGGATTCAGAGGCACAAGAAGAGGGACACCATTTGCTGCTCAAACCGCAGCAGGAAATGCTATTCGTACAGTAGTGGATCAGGGTATGCAACGAGCAGAAGTCATGATAAAGGGTCCTGGTCTCGGAAGAGATGCAGCATTACGAGCTATTCGTAGAAGTGGTATACTATTAAGTTTCGTACGTGACGTAACCCCTATGCCACATAATGGATGTAGACCTCCTAAAAAAAGACGTGTGTAGAAATAAGAATTGAACGGATTTCAAGAGAAATAAATGATTCAATGATCTGAAAAAAGAATAATATTATTATGGTTCGAGAGGAAGTAGCAGTATCCACTCGGACACTACAGTGGAAGTGTGTTGAATCAAGAACAGACAGTAAGCGTCTTTATTATGGCCGTTTCATTTTGGCCCCGCTTATGAAAGGCCAAGCAGATACGATAGGTATCGCAATGCGAAGGGCTTTACTTGGAGAAATAGAAGGAACATGTATTACACGTGCAAAATCTGAAAAGGTACCACATGAATATTCTACGATAGTTGGTATTGAAGAATCAGTACATGCAATTTTAATGAATTTGAAAGAAATTGTATTGAGAAGTCATCTGTATGGAACTCGTGACGCATCCATTTGCGTCAGGGGTCCTAG